TCTAGAGGAGAGGGATTATATGAAATCCGTCTAGTCTAGTTACTTCGTTCTCTATTTCTACTGGCAGGATCCTGAGGAAAAGAATTTCGTTTCCACCGAGCTGAAACAATATGCGATGCGGAAACAATATGCGATGCGGGTGGTTCTAGTAAACCAAAACCACTCTCTTCCAGCTTGTTTGGCTTCAATTTCCCTTTTACAACACCAAAATAGAAGATCTAGTTACGATTGGAACTAAACTTTTGTATCTTCATCCATGGATCCTTAGTCATACTTATTCAATTGGAAGACTGGATCCAGTTCAAAAAAATTATGTTTCACGACTACATAATCCATTTTTATTTATTAAAAATAAAAATAAATTTCTAATAGGACTTTGGATACAAATCGTGAGAATGTATGTTCTTCCTCAAATATGCTATTGAGAGGTAAAGGATTAAACCTTTTTAAGAAATAAAGTTTTTGATCGGAGTATGAAAAAAAACGGAGATACCCCTTCCCTTAACTATTTAAGTTTTTAATAGAACGAATCACACTTTTACCACTAAACTATACCCGCTACATATACATTATTGTATATAAATGGACTATTTGTCGAACAAAGGAGTGAGACGCAATCAAGATAGGATCCAAATTATGGTGTTGACGCATATTTAGTCCTGTTAGCCAGGGACTTAAAAGGGTAAAGGGCACAAAGCTTTTCAAATTTTCGAATTTTTTAAATAACATACATAAATTTCAATAAGACTATATATATATATCCTTGTTTTGTTGGATTGCTAGTATTTTCGGATTGAAGGGGTCATTGAAGCTAGACAAAAAGAGGTACTGGCCTGGCCGGTACTTAACTAAGACCCGGCCAGGGCCGGGGGAATAAATCTTTCGTACAAAATCAAAGAAGTAAGGTATTCTTTCTATTGTATTGTAGATACTTGTTTCGAATCATTATCTAAATGTAATTCCTGATCAAATTCGTTCTTTATTTACTCTGAACTTACTTATTTTATATTAATGAAAAATAGGAAATTCCTAATATAAAATTTTATAATTGCATTTTATTTAATTATAAAATATTATAATATAATAATATTATATTAATATATATGTATATATGTAATATTAATATATATATGTATATATGTAATAGTAATAGTAATATATATTAATATTAATTCATAATATATGAAATATTAAAATAAAATAAAGAAAATATTGAATTCTCCATAATTTATAATTTCTTTAATTTAAATTATTTCGATTTTCTTTTCCATTTGGAGTTTGGAGAGATGGCTGAGTGGACTAAAGCGTCGGATTGCTAATCCGTTGTACGAATTATTCGTACCGAGGGTTCGAATCCCTCTTTCTCCGCTCGCTCTGATTACTCGACCCGCTTGATACTTTCGATTTCGAACTTTCAAAAGGAATTTCAATTCCTTGAATTTATCATAGGTAAATTTATAGAATAGATAAAATAATAAGAAAAGTTTAGAAAAAAAAATTATTCCTCACGTCCAGGATTACGTCCTGGATCATTAGATAAGAATCCGAAGATGAAGAGAGAAACAAAGAATATCACTACTGTGTAAACAAAGAGTTTAAGACTAAGCATTACACAACCTCCAAAATAATCTTATTTTCGAAAAAGGGAATAGATTACCTATTTTTTCTTTTCAACACATCTACTATTTTGTTTAATTTGTTTGTTTAATTTTACACGACCCCCTGCAAAACAAAAAAATTCAATTTTGGAAAAGAAAGTCATTTTTACGAATTTCTTTGTATTGTATGTAATAAGATTTTTCTTTCTTACTTACAACTTACAAAAAACTTCTTGTCATATCGACAATTAGGTATTGTACGGGACCTAGACCCAGTAAACTCTTTGCTCACTGAAAGGTGAGAACGAGTAAATAAGCTGATCCAAATTCATCTTTGCGGTTATTTAATATTAATATACAATAATTGAAATTTTTGAATCGAGGGTTTATAATAATAATGTAATACTTAGTCGATCTTATTCATTTTTCGAATTTTATTATCGAATAAATCATGAATCGATTTGGATTTGGCAAAATGAGTCTATTTGGCAAAGTATTAAAAATTTTATCGAAAACTTACAGCAGCTTGCCAAACAAAGGCTAATAGAAAAAAGAAAAGAGGTATAACAGGCATAACATCTACGATTGGATTGAAAACCGCATAAGCTTCGGGCAATTTGGCAAAGAAAAAACTGTTTGAATAAAGGACAGAATTAAGACAGATACAGATTAAGCTAAAGATATTAAGCATAACAAACATTTCGTTCTTGTGTATTAGATAATTTTATTTTGATTGAATTATTTTTATAAGGGAAAAATGAAAAAGAAAGGAATTCTACTTTCATATATTATCTTAATTGAATTCTATGTAATGATCAATGAATTTTTTACATTATATATATAATTTATATGTCTTAAATCCTAGCAACAAAAATATGCTACATATGTATTTCATATGTATTTATTTTTCATATGTATTTATTATGTATTACGTATTATGTAATGTACTTTTTTGGGTATTTTTTTTTTTTTTTTTTTTTTTGGGGGGGGGTTGACCAATAACTAATAAGACTAGTAGTCTTTACTAGTGCCAAAGGATAAAAATGGGGCGTGGCCAAGCGGTAAGGCAGCGGGTTTTGGTCCCGTTACTCGGAGGTTCGAATCCTTCCGTCCCAGATCCTATCTATCAGAAACAGAAGATAGGATCACACTGTATCCCACATAAAACAAAAAATCTTTAAGAGAACAAAAAGTTGTTCTGAATTCTTAGAATGTATTTTTTTTTTCATTTTTAATTAAAATTCTTTTTTGGTTTATCATTCACATTCAGAATATGCTCGTACTATGTTATATTCATTTTTAAGATTTTTAAGTTAGTTACCCATTTAACTAAATTGAATATAACATATTCATCAAATGTGAATTATCACATAATGCATTCTGAATTGCAGCGTGAAACAAAGGCATCCCTCTTCCCTTCCACACAACGCCTAAAGTAAAAAATCGGTATCCCAATTTTTCTATGTGGAGATGATACTAAAGAGTAGCGAGTTTTTGTTACTAATTTCATCAGTTTCATCATCAGTCTTAGAAAACCTATAAAGTTGTGGTATGGTAACAAAATAGGAGAATTGTCGGAATTCCATTTCTTTCTATCTTATATCTTAGATTCCTCAAATAAAAATTATTGTAAATATATGTTTGTAAATCCATGTAATGTAAAGTAAGGATTGGGGGAAATTAGTATATTTCATATACTTGTACTTGAACTTTTTTATGAAATTGATGGAAAAATTGTCGAACCTGAAGTAAAACAAAATACAAAAAAATCCATATACCATATAACCATAAAAAATCCATATGATCATATCATATAAAATAAACAAGGTAAAATCCTATACTCATATATATAATATAATTGTAATTATATAATTGTAAATAATTGTAATATGTTTAATAATATTTTTTTTTTATTTAATAATATTTAATATTTTTTTTATGAACTCTTGGTTGGTACTTGAAAAAATATGATAAATCAATAGTTTCTAGAAATTTACGACCTTTTGTTTTGGGGTCGTTGGACGAGTTTATTTGATTAATAATGGATTTTGCTCCAGTTTTTTAAACTAAACATATTAAATTAAAATTAAGAAATTTTAGTTTTATAGTTTTTTTGTTTGTTATGTTTGTTATATTATATAAATATGTATCCTTCATGATTGACCATCTTGAACAATCTGTTGGAGATGTAAATGAGTCTTTAGCAAACGTTTTTTTTTTATAAATATGTTTTATTCATATGATAGAATATCGAGGTAAATAAATTTGATCCTTACTGAACTTTATCCTTATCCCAGATTCGCAAAAAGTATATAGAATACTTTTCTATCCATAGGTAGAAAGTATGGACTATTATATACTGCTTGTTGAGCCAATGACTATTCATGATTACACATATTAAATGAAATATATTTAAGGTTAAATATATTTCATCGTGGTTTGAAATTCAATTGAATTTTATTTTTTTATATTAGAGGAATGTTATGGTAAAACTTCGTTTGAAACGATGTGGTAGAAAGCAACGTGCGACTTGAAGGACATGATCGGCTGTGGATTTTTACATCCACCATTTTCCATAAAAATGAAGATGCTCTTGTCTCGACATAATTTGTTCTGTTCCGTTAGGAATCTAATTTGTCTTAGATTGATAGTACGTGATGGAGCTCGAGTAGAAAAGATTGATTTATTTATCAAGGGGAAGAATCTAGGGTTAGTGCTAATCAATCAATAAGTTAGACCAACTTTGTAAATATATCCTCAATATCAATATAAAAAAATCGAAAGGTTTAAACTTGAAACAAGTAAAAAAAAAAAAAAACTTTTTTTTTCAATAAAAAGAAAGGTGTATCCTAGGAAATCAATTCTTCGTATTCTATTTCTATGGGTATTCCATTTATATAGAAGAAAATAACAAAAAACAAAAGGTATGTTGCTGCCCTTTTGAAAAGGAGTAAGGATCACCGAAGTAATGTCTAAATCCAATGATTTTACAAAAGAAAGATAAAGGATTCCGGAACAAGGAAACACTATTTTCAATTGTCTCAAGAAAGGGATCAGAATAATTGACTCGGGATGAGACAAACAAAAGAGGTTAGAGACGGCTCAATAAATGTTTAAGGACTCCCCTGGGACTATGTCAGAATTACCCAACTTGAGTTATGAGTACGAATGAAATTTTTTTTTTTCTCGAGTTCGAGCCGTATGAGGATAAAACCTCTTATACGTTTCTGGGGGAGATTGTTTATGTGCATCTATCCCAATGAGCCATCTATCGAATCGTTGCAATTGATGTTCGATCCCGACGAGAAGGGAGAGATCTTCGAAAAGTGGGTTTTTATGATCCGATAAATAATCAAACTTATTCAAACGTTCCTGCTATTCTATATTTCCTTGAAAAAGGTGCTCAACCAACAGGAACTGTTTCTGACATTTTTAGGAAAGCAGATTTATTTAAAGAAAAAATTTCGAGTTAAAGTTAATTAGTTAAAATGAAAAGTTAATTAAAAGAAAAAAGACCAAAATAAAGAAAAAAAGGGGGGAGGAATAAATATATATATAGTGTAATTATTTACTTACAATTTATTATATATAATCTGTCCTTTTCCTGTTATAGGAATCCAGCAACAAACAAGGAATTAATCTTGTTTATCCTTTATTGATTGAATAAACCTGTCTGTCTTTATCTCTTCCTTATTTTATAAAAATTTCTGATTTATTTATATTTTTTTTTTTTTTTTTTGTTTGTGCCAATCCAACAAAAATCTTTATTTGATTTACTTCAGTTTTTTATTCGTTTTATCACCATTCTAGTCATATTTATATTGACAATGTTATATTGAACAAATATAATTGATCGTAGATAAAGAAATCTCTTTATCCTGACCCTATCCTATATTGTATTATTGGATTTGGTTTTCAATTCACTTCAGTCAAATGACGGGTTTGTATTGCCGGGTTTGTTTACTGTCATAGAAGATGTTTTTTTTTCCTTAACTCGGGTTAAATAAAAAAATGTATAAATAAACGGTTGGTCCGTCGGAATTTTGGCATTTCTATTAGGAATTTGGTGTTTTTTACTATGATCTATACATTTTTTTCTAATTGATCAATAAATCAACAAGAAAGATTTGTTCTTAGTTCAATGTTTTGATGGGGTCGCGCAGTCTAATTCAATTGGTTTTTTATTTCGATCGTATCTACATATCCAACTTTTGTTTTGAAGGGTTGGGTTGCTAACTCAACGGTAGAGTACTCGGCTTTTAAGTGCGACTATGATCTTTTACACATTTTGATGAAGCAATAAATTCGTCCAGATTTTTGGTAGAGTCTATAAGACCACGACTGATCCTCAAAGGTAATGAATGGAAAAAGCAGCATGTCGTAATACGTAATATAATAAAATAATAGATTTATTATTTTATTTTCATTGAAAAAATTTCAAATTAAAATGAAAGTGAAATTAAGAATTTCTCCTTACTCAATTCTTACAATTTTTTTTGGTAGGGAAGTGGACAAAACAAATTCAAATTTATAGTTTGGTCTAGTGAATAAATGGATAGAGCTTCATGGCTCCAATTCCAATTCTGATAAACCAAAAAGCAACGAGCTTATGTTCTTAATTTGAACTAAATGATTACCCGATCTAGTTAGACGTTAAAAATGGATTAGTGCCTGGTACGGGAAAGGATGGGGTCTCCCGTGAGGAGACCATTGATTCTTTTTTTTTTTATGAATCCTAAATATTGATTATTATGGGTTAGAGACGAATGTGTAAAAGAAACAGTATACTGATAAAGATAATTAATTCCAAAATCAAAAGAGCAATCAGGTTGCAAAAATAAAGGGTCATTATCCTCTTGTAATTATAACGAAGATAAACCATTTTTGATAGAAAAAGGGGAGTAAAAAAACCTATTGATTGGATTCCCTCTTTCCTTTACAGGTTTTTTATTATTATTGTATATATACATAATCTTCTTTATTATACATAATACTCTGTTTTGACCATATTGCACTATGTATCAGTTATTTTATAACTCAAGAAGTTCCTTCTACCTCTGCTTCACGTGGAAATATAAATGGAAGAATTACAAGGATATTTAGAAGAAGATAGATCTCGGCAACAACAGTTTCTATATCCACTTCTCTTTCAAGAATATATTTACGTATTTGCTTATGATCATGGGTTAAATAGTTCAATTTTTTATGAACCCCAAAACTCCTCGGGTTATGACAATAAATTTAGTTCAGTACTTGTGAAACGTTTAATTATTCGAATGTATCAAAAAAATTATTTGATTTATTCGGTTAATGATATTTACCAAAATATATTTGTTGGGCATAACAATTATTTTCATTTTTTTTCTCAGATTCTATCTGAAGGTTTTGCAGTCATTGTAGAAATTCCATTTTCGCTGCAGTTAATATCTTCCCTTGAAGAAAAAGAAATACCAAAATCTCACAATTTACAATCTAGTCATTCAATATTTCCTTTTTTAGAGGATAAATTATTGCATTTAAATTATCTTTCCGATATACTAATACCCTATCCCGTCCATATGGAAATCTTGGTCCAAATGCTTCAATCCTGGATCCAGGATGTTCTCTCTTTACATTTATTGCAGTTCCTTCTCCACGAATATTATAATTGGAATAGTCTCATTATTCCGAAAAAATCTATTTACGTATTTTCAAAAGAAAATAAAAGACTATTTTGGTTCTTATATAATTTATATATATATGAATACGAATTTCTATTAGTGTTTCCTTGTAAACAATCCTCTTTTTTACGATTAATATCTTCTGGAGTCCTTCTTGAGCGAATACATTTTTATGTAAAAAAAGAACATCTTGGAGTGTGCCGAATTTTTTGTCAGAAGACTCTATGGATTTTCAAGGATCC